TGAAGTTTTTCTATTTGGAATCGTGTTAGGTTTAATTCCTATTACTTTGGCTGGATTATTCGTAACTGCATATTTACAATACAGACGTGGTGATCAGTTGGACCTTTGATTAATTAACATCTCTTTTTTTGATTGACCTCCTCTTTTCTTTAATCCACAGGAGGTCAAATTACACTGAAATAACTTCACTAACTTGAACAGCAATCTGAATTTGACCTAACAAGAACGGAATCACGCTCTGTAGGATTTGAACCTACGACATCGGGTTTTGGAGACCCACGTTCTACCGAACTGAACTAAGAGCGCTTTCTTATCACAATAGAGAAGACTGTGATTCTTTTTGTAACCCCCATACATCTTGCATGCATATACTATCATACATATATAGTATCATAAAATGAAAGATTATGTATGTCCAATTTAATCGATCTCAATTGATCCCTCGTTACTGCTCAGAGGAGAAGTAATAGGTAGGGATGACAGGATTTGAACCCGTGACATTTTGTACCCAAAACAAATGCGCTACCAAGCTGCGCTACATCCCTTTCAATTGGTCTACAGTGTCATTGTAAAGAATCCCTGTCTTGTTTTCCATATCGTTATTTCTTCCATTAATATACACAACTTATCTTGTCATTTCTTCTTTTTTTTTTTTGGTCTCATATCATATAACATATAATAATAATAAAAGATTTATATACATATGAAATATGAAATCCACCGTAAAAAAAAAAAATGAATAGTTTTCGGGAATGCTCAGGAAGAAAGGGACGTATTTTTCTCTTTTAATAAATAAGAAAAGGAAACAAAATTTTATCCGCCGAATCATTGTACATTTCAATTTGAATTAGGGATTCCGCGTACAAATACAAGTAGTCCTTAACTACATATGCATCTGATCATATATGTATTACCATTATGTATTACAATAAAGAAGGAGAATTTTCAATGCGAGATCTAAAAACATATCTCTCCGTGGCACCGGTACTAAGTACTCTATGGTTCGGGTCTTTAGCAGGTCTATTGATAGAGATTAATCGTTTCTTCCCGGATGCGTTGACATTCCCTTTTTTTTCATTCTAGTTATTGACATGGGAAGGGTTGAAGAAGATTAGAGATACAATCAAATATCTGTGACTAATTACTCTCCCTCTCTTTTTTCTTTTTTTAGAAAGGTAGGAAAGAGAAAGAATAAAAGTGGATTCAACCTCAGCGAAACTCGGGTTCAGGCTCGAATTAACTTAATAATTAATAATAGAGTGAGAACGAAAATGGAAATGTGGGTCTAGGGTAACAGTATCATACAAGATACTTAAATAAAATACTGTACTGCAATTCTAAATAGAGTTAGAAATCATTGTATTACTTATTATTTTTATTTACTATTCGTTGCAACGAAATCTTTCATAATTAATTTGAATTGGATTTCGAGTTAGCAACTTCTTTTTTTTTTTTTTCGTTCCTTTCTTCTTCGCTTCGGATCGAAAAAATAGAAGAGTTGAGTGAATCAAAAACCCAAAGGAGGTTCATGGCCAAAAGTAAAGATGTCCGAGTAACGGTTATTTTGGAATGTACCAATTGTGTCCGAAACGGTGTTAATAAAGAATCAACGGGCGTTTCCAGATATATTACTCAAAAGAATCGACACAATACACCTAGTCGATTGGAATTGAGAAAATTCTGTCCTTATTGTTACAAACATACGATTCATGGGGAGATAAAGAAATAGATCGAACCGAGTGCCTGTGTGTCACCCTTCCAAGGAACAGGAAAAATGACATATTATATATATAACATATGTTTAAATAGAAACAAATCTATATATAAACAAACCAAATCCTATTTCTTAATTCATTTGTGATTGTGATTTGACCGAAATAGGATTTTCGGGATAAGGAATAAACAAACCATGGATAAATCCAAGCGACCTTTTCTTAAATCCAAGCGATCTTTTCGTAGGCGTTTGCCCCCGATCCAATCGGGGGATCGAATTGATTATAGAAACATGAGTTTAATTAGTCGATTTATTAGTGAACAAGGGAAAATATTATCGAGACGAGTGAATAGATTGACCTTAAAACAACAACGATTAATTACTATTGCTATAAAACAAGCCCGTATTTTATCTTTGTTACCTTTTCTTAATAACGAGAAACAATTTGAAAGAACTGAGTCGACCGCTAGAACTACTGGTCTTAGAACCAGAAATAAATAGGCTTACTCTTCAATTGAATCAAAATTCCAATCCGAACTCAAACGCCGATTGATGTTTTGTTCGAAAAATCGGAGAATCCGGATTTGATTGTCGTGTCGTAAGACAAAAAAAAAAAAAAAGAATCGGGGAAGAAGAAGAAATCCTTTTTTTTTTATTGAACGCATTCGCTCATTTTGACGACTTTATCGCTTTATCATATTTTATTATACTAATACTAATTTCTACTCTACCTTCCCGGAGTTCATTCTCCGGGGAACTCCATTTAAATTATTCCGGTGGATTTCT